ATGCGCATTATTTTAATAATGTAAATAAGCACATTTTACGCCCAATTAAGCAACTCGAGGTTTTCCTGTTTCCGGGGGTTTTCAGGAGTCTTAGTGATCTCAGGAGTTTAAGGGGGTAGGGGGATTTTACGTGAAGAAACCAGGGGTGATAATAGGGATGTCTCTATTAAGATATCATTATATATGCTCTTGAGATACAAGTATGCAATTCTTATTATAAAATCTTTCCAACACTCACAATATTTACTCGCTGAGCGAGTAAAATGTTCAACCTTATTAGTTATTACCGTGTGCGCTCTGTAATGCCAATTGAAAAGGAAAAAAAAAAAGAACCACTGTTCGCTGGGAGGAATGCCCGGCATGTGGGGTTATCTCGGTGATGTATTCCACCATTAACCTATGTAAGCGTCGATGAACGTGGGAGGAGTAATATCAATTTATGGCCCTGAAGTAGGAACCAGATGCCAGGAAAAATTCACTGTGTGCGACCCCCACAAATACTTGTCCCTCACCTTCAATAACCGTTATCACCGAGCCATCAACTGATGGTCGGTTCTTACTACATCGGATACTTTGATATGGCGGGGTGTGGAGTAAACGTATAACTTAACCAGTGAGTCTAATTGTTAAATCTTAAATCTCTAGCAATCCTTGATTTAATATTTTATAAACTTAAAACTGTTATGCTTGATGTTCTTTTTATTTTTTTGGTGATATATGTTTGTGGGAACACCAGTAATGGTGGTTATACATATATATGTCATTAATACATGTAATGAAATCACACATATAGTGTTTAGGTACTATTTCATATTTTAGGTACTATTTCATATTTTAGGTACTATTTTATGTTTTAGGAACTATTTTATGTTTTAGGAACTATTTTATGTTTTAGGAACTATTTTATGTTTTAGGAACTATTTTATGTTTTAGGAACTATTTTATGTTTTAGGAACTATTTTATGTTTTAGGAACTATTTTATGTTTTAGGAACTATTTTATGTTTTAGGAACTATTTTATGTTTTAGGAACTATTTTATGTTTTGGGTACTACTAATGGAGAAACTACATTAATGTAAGTAAGACATATATTGAAATGGTACATTGGCCAAGGAATAGTTTAATTTAGAATCCTAGCTTTGGGAGTTAGGGGTAGGAGTTAAAATCTCCTTTCTTTGAGCAGTAGGGAGGATTTTAACCTCCGGCGTCCGGTTTACAAGACCGGTGCTCTGGCGCTGAGCTACTATTGCAAGATCATCCTAGGGCTTTGTTCTCTACTCAGCCAGCTAGTGGGAATAGGGCTAGGAAGAGGAAGAAATATAGGACGGATGCAACTTGGCCAATGATAATGAACGGGTGTTCTACGGGCATGCCCCCGATTCAGGTGAGGATGGCGACATCTGCGATGAGTGTTCAAAATAGGAATTGGGTAACGGGGCGGAAGGTTAGGCCTCGTTGTTTGGACGTGTGGAGGATGGGCACTACTAGGAGTACTAGGATGGAGGCCAGCAGGGCCAGGACTCCTCCAAGTTTGTTGGGGATAGAGCGTAGGATGGCGTAGGCAAATAAGAAGTATCACTCAGGTTTGATGTGTGGAGGGGTAACTAGGGGGTTGGCGGGGGTGAAGTTGTCTGGGTCGCCTAAGAGGTTGGGAGAAAACAGGGCCAGAGCTGTGAGGGCGATGAGTAGTGCTGCAAAGCCTAGGAGGTCTTTGTATGAGAAGTAGGGGTGGAAAGAGATTTTGTCTGCGTCTGAGTTTAGGCCAAGGGGGTTGTTAGAGCCAGTTTCGTGTAGGAACAGGAGGTGGATAAGGGTTGCACCTGCAATGACGAAGGGAAAAAGGAAGTGGAAAGCAAAGAAGCGGGTTAGTGTGGCGTTGTCTACGGAGAAGCCGCCTCAGATCCACTGTACTAGGGCGTTGCCAACGTAGGGTACGGCAGAGAGGAGATTGGTGATGACGGTGGCGCCCCAGAATGATATTTGTCCTCAGGGTAGGACGTATCCGACAAAGGCCGTTATTATGACAAGGAGGAGGAGTACTACACCAATTGTTCAGGTTTCTTTGTAGAGATAGGAGCCGTAGTACAGGCCCCGTCCGATGTGCATATAGATGCAGATAAAAAAGAAAGAGGCACCGTTGGCGTGAAGGTTGCGGATGAGTCAGCCATAGTTTACATCCCGGCAGATGTGGCCGACAGATGAGAAAGCGGTTGCGATGTCTGATGTGTAATGTATAGCGAGGAAAAGCCCCGTCAGGATTTGGATAATCAAGCAAAGGCCCAGAAGGGAACCAAAGTTTCATCATACCGAAATATTTGAGGGGGCGGGGAGGTCAACTAGTGCACTGTTTGCGATTTTTAGTAGGGGGTGAGTTTTTCGTAGGCTTGCCATTAAGGTTCTTGTAGTTGAATAACAACGGTGGTTTTTCAAGCCATTAGTCCTGGTTAAACTCCTGGCAGGAATTATGACCTATATTATGTCTTTGTTCTTATTGGGGCTGGTGTTGGGGCTAGTGGCTGTTGCTTCTAATCCCTCCCCTTATTTTGCTGCTCTAGGGTTGGTGGTTGTAGCAGGCATGGGGTGTGGGGTGCTGGTAGGCCACGGAGGGCCCTTTTTATCATTGGTTTTGTTTTTAATTTATTTGGGCGGGATGTTAGTGGTATTTGCGTACTCAGCAGCATTAGCTGCTGAGCCTTTTCCAGAAAGTTGAGGGAGTCGACCCGTTTTTTTATACATGGTTATGTATGTGGTGGGGGTGGTGGTGATCTCAAGCACGGTGTGAGGGGGGTGGTACGAAGGGTCTTGAGTGCCAGCGGATGAGCTTGGGGATTTTTCTGTTTTTCGGGGGGACATGGGCGGGGTGGCCCTTATGTACTCGGCGGGTGGTGGCATGTTGGTACTAAGTGCGTGGGTGCTTTTGCTCACGCTGTTTGTTGTGCTGGAGTTGACCCGAGGCTTAAGTCGAGGGACCCTCCGGGCAGTTTAGTTCAGGGTTAGAAGGACAGTAAGGGTGAGGGTAAGGAGGAATAAAGCCAGGTATGTTTTAATTAATCCCTGTTGTGTGTTGCTGGTTGTGGTAATTAGGGGAAGGCTGGCGGCGGCGATAGCTTTGGGGCCTGTTTTTTCAAGTCAGGTCTGATCTACTATTTGGCTGGCGATTGTTTGTCCTAGAATCAGGTTAACTTTAGGGGTGAGTCGATGAATGATTGTTGGGAAAAACCCTAGTATATTAGAGAAGTGGTGGGTGGACAAGTTTGGGGAGGTTTGGTATTGTTTACTTGTTAGAGAGGCTAGTTCTAATGCTAGGATAAGGCCTGTGATTGTGACGATAAGGGCTGCTAGTTTAAGCAGCGGGGGTATAGTTATAATGGGGGTTTTTAGGGGGGTGAGACTGGAGGTGATTAGGAGGCCGGCAACGATACTTCCTCAGGCCAAGCGTTTGATGGGGTTAATTACGGCGGGGTTGTTTTCATTGATGGGTGATAACGAGTTAAATCGGGGGTGGCCCATGGACACGAAGTAGACCACGCGTAGGCTGTAAATGGCTGTGAAAGAAGTGGCCAGGAGGGTGAGAGTGAGGGCCCAGGCGTTTAGGTGAGATGTGTTTAGGGCTTCAATGATAGCATCTTTTGAAAAGAAGCCCGCCAGGAAGGGGGTCCCGGTGAGGGCGAGGCTCCCAATTGTTAGACAAGAGGAGGTGAAGGGGGTAAGGTGGTGCATGCCCCCCATCTTGCGGATGTCTTGTTCGTCGTTTAGGCTGTGGATAATAGAGCCTGAGCATAGGAAAAGTATTGCTTTGAAGAAAGCGTGGGTACAGATGTGTAGGAAGGCGAGTTGGGGTTGATTAAGCCCGATGGTAACCATTATCAGGCCAAGTTGGCTTGATGTTGAGAAGGCAACGATTTTTTTAATGTCGTTCTGGGTGAGTGCGCAGGTGGCTGTAAAAAGAGTTGTAAGAGCGCCCAAACATAGGCAGGTAGTTAGAGCAGTTTGGTTGTTTTCTAGAAGGGGGCTTATACGGACTAGCAGAAAAATGCCAGCAACGACCATGGTGCTTGAGTGTAGTAGGGCAGAGACCGGCGTAGGACCCTCTATGGCAGAGGGGAGCCAAGGATGAAGACCAAATTGGGCGGACTTGCCGGTGGCGGCGAGGATAAGTCCTAAGAGGGGGAAGGTTAAGTCGAAGTCTTTAGAGGCTACGAAGATTTGTTGTATTTCCCAGGAGTTGAGGTTCATGGCTATTCATGCTATGGCAAAGATGAGTCCGATATCCCCGACTCGGTTATACACAACGGCTTGGAGGGCGGCGGTGTTGGCGTCTGCTCGACCGTACCATCAGCCGATAAGAAGGAAAGACATGATGCCTACCCCTTCTCAGCCAATAAATAATTGGAACATGTTGTTTGCTGTTACTAGGATAATTATGGCGACAAGGAAAATTAAAAGATATTTGAAGAACCGGTTTATGTTGGGGTCTGCATGTATGTATCAGGATGCAAATTCGAGAATGGACCAGGTTACATAGAGGGCGATAGGGGTAAAAATAATTGAGTAGTGGTCAAACTTAAAGCTAAGGCTGATGTCAAAGCATGTGGTGTTTATTCAGGTTCAGGAGGTGACGATTGTTTCGGCCCCCTCGTTGAGAAACAGAAATAGTGGGAGAAGGCTGACGAAAAATGCTAGCTTTACTGCTGTTTTTACATGTGTAGTGGCTCAGTCCGGGGATTTAGTATGAGGGGTCAGGGTTGAGAGCACTGGGTAGGCTAATAGTGTAAAAATAATAATTAGGCTTGAAGTTATTATTAGTGAAGTGGGATGCATAGCTGCTACTTGGATTTGCACCAAGAGTTTTTGGTTCCTAAGACCAATGGATGAGCTGTTATCCTTTAGGAGCGGCCCGAGTGAGCCCTGGGGTCCAACCAAGGTCGCGGAGATTAGCAGTCTTCGTTGCTGGCGAGCCTCTCTCGGTGGATAAGGGGACTTTAACCCCTGTCTTTGGAATCACAATCTAATATTTTGGTTAAACTATATCTACATGAGGCTCACCCTCAGATTAGCTCAGGCTTAAGGATAAGCAAGACTAGGGGGATAAGGTGAAGGGCCATGAGTAGGTGTTCTCGTGTGTGGGAGGGGTCTAAGGCAATAATATGTGCTGGAAGTGGCCCCCGTTGAGTTATGAGAAACATGTAGAGGGAATAACTTGCAGTGATAAGTGTCCCGGCCCCGGTTAAGATGATAGTCCACCAGGATCAGTTAAATAAAGAGGTGATAATTATTAGCTCCCCCATCAGGTTGGGGAGGGGCGGGAGTGCTAAGTTAGCAAGGCTAGCAATAAATCATCAGGCCGTTATAAGGGGCAGGACTATTTGGAGCCCTCGGGCTAGTAGTATGGTTCGGCTGTGGGTTCGTTCATAGCTCGTGTTAGCAAGACAGAAAAGAGCGGAGGATGCTAGTCCGTGGGCAATCATGAGGATAAGGGCCCCAGAAAACCCTCAGGGGGTTTGGATGAGTATGCCCCCTACAACTAGCCCCATATGGCTTACGGAGGAGTAGGCAATAAGAGATTTTAGGTCTGTCTGACGTAGGCAGATGGAGCCCGTTATGATTACACCCCACAAAGCAAACACGATGAAGGGGTAGCTTAGTTCTTTAGTTAAGGGTTCAAGTATTACTACTATACGCATCATTCCGTAACCTCCGAGTTTTAGTAGTACGGCTGCCAGGATTATTGAACCTGCAACGGGGGCTTCAACATGTGCTTTTGGTAATCAGAGGTGTACGCCGTAAAGTGGTATTTTTACAAGAAATGCCAGAAGGCAGCCGGCCCATCATAGCTTATGGGCGTAAGAAGAGAGTTCAACAGGGTCGGAGTATTGGATAGTTAAGAGTGAAAGGGTGCCAGTGCTGTTTTGGAGGAGGAGAAGGGCGACAAGGAGAGGGAGAGATCCGGCAAGGGTGTAGAATAAAAAATAAACACCTGCATTTAGGCGCTCGGTCTGATTGCCCCAGCGGGTAATAAGAATAAGGGTGGGGATAAGTGTGGCTTCAAATATAATATAAAACATAATGATTTCGGTGGCCCCGAAGGCTATAATAAGAAAAATTTGGAGGGATGTTAGAAGGGTGAGGTATGTCCGTTGTCGGTTGAGAGGCTCAGATGCAGTGTGGTTCTGGCTTGCCAGGATCATAAGGGGGAGTAGTCAACAAGTAAGTACTAGGAGGGGTGTGGACAGGGGGTCTGTGGCTATATAAAAGTTAAGACTAGACCAGCCCGTTTCGGCTATGTTTGTGAGCCAGGTGAGGCTGATTAGGGCAATTAATAGGCTATGTATAAGGGTGGTGGGTCAGAGTCATTTGGGGCGGGCCATTCAAGCGGTGGGGATAAGCATGAGGGTGGGGATTAGAATTTTTAGCATTGGAGGAGGTTAAGGCTTTGAAGTCGATCGGTGCCGTGAGTACGTGCAGTGGCTACCAGTAAGGCGAGCCCCGCGCTCGCTTCACAAGCTGAAAATGCTAACAAGAGCATTGGGGCTGCGGAGAAGCTTGTGGACCCTAGTTGGAGGGTTCAAAGAGAGAGGGCAATAAATAAAGCTAGTATTATTCCTTCTAGACACAGAAGGGCGGAAAGCAGGTGGGTACGATGGAAGGCTAGGCCGGTTAATCCTAATATGAAAGCCGATGAGAAGGCAAAGTGAACAGGGGTCATTAGGCAATTATGGACTTTAACCACAAGTTTTTGAGCCGAAATCAAAGGTTTTTCTTAAACTAATTGTCTATTCGGCTCACTCTAGTCCTCCTTGGAGTCACTCGTAAATTAGGCCCAGGGTGAGGAGCGTCAAAACAGCTGTAGCCCACAGGAAAGTTGTTAGGGGGGCCGTTAGTTGGTCTCCTCAAGGCAGGGGGAGAAGGAGGGCGATCTCTAGGTCAAAGAGCAGGAAAAGAATGGCGACTAGAAAGAATCGGAGGGAGAAAGGCAGGCGGGCGGAGCCCACGGGGTCGAAGCCGCATTCGTAGGGGGAAAGCTTTTCATGGTCGGGGGTCATTTGGGGGAGTCAAAAAGATACAATGGCCAGGACGACAGAAAGAAGGGTGGCGATGGTAATCACAGCTGTAACTAGGTTCATTATTTTTCCTTGGGCTTTAACCAAGACCGGGTGATTGGAAGTCACTTATACTGACATTTAGTACTAGAAAAATTAAGATCCTCATCAGTAGATCGAGATGTAGAGGAATAGTCATACGACGTCTACGAAGTGTCAGTATCAGGCGGCTGCTTCAAATCCGAAGTGGTGCTCGGATGTAAAATGGTGTAGGATTTGACGAATTAGACAGACGGCTAAAAATGTGGAGCCAATGATTACATGGAGGCCATGAAAGCCGGTGGCTACAAAAAAGGTAGAGCCGTACACCCCGTCTGCGATTGTAAAGGGGGCCTCATAGTATTCCAAGCCTTGAAGAAATGTGAAGTAAAAGCCGAGGAGAATTGTTAATGCGAGGGATTGGACTGCCTGCTTGCGCTCTCCCTCCATAATGCTGTGATGGGCCCAGGTAACTGTTACTCCGGAGGCAAGAAGAACGGCGGTGTTAAGGAGGGGTACTTCAAAGGGGTCCAAGGTAGTGATGCCGGCAGGGGGTCAGCAACCCCCTAGTTCGGGGGTTGGTGCGAGGCTTGCGTGGTAAAAAGCTCAAAAGAAGCCTAGGAAGAAGAAGACTTCAGAGGTGATAAAAAGAATTATTCCGTAGCGGAGGCCTTTTTGGACTGGGGGCGTGTGATGGCCCTGGAAAGTGCCTTCTCGTACGATGTCTCGTCATCATTGGAATATAGTAAGTAGGAGAAGGACGGTCCCAAGTGTCATGAGGGTTGTGGATTGGAAGTGGAATCAGGTTGCGAGACCTGATGTTATTAATAGGGCAGCAATTGCTCCTGTGAGAGGTCAAGGGCTGGGGTCGACTATGTGGTATGCGTGTGCTTGATGGGCCATTAGACGTTTTCTTGAAGGTAAAGTGTTAAGAGAAGGACAAATACGTAGGCTTGGATCATAGCGACAGCAACTTCTAGGAGGGTTAGGAGTACAAGAACTGTAGATGTAAGTAGGGCTACAGCGGGTATTGAGGAGAGGAGGACAAAGGCGGCCGTTGAAATGAGCTGAATTAAAAGGTGGCCGGCGGTTAGGTTAGCGGTCAGCCGTACTCCTAGGGCGAGGGGGCGAATAAACAGGCTAATTGTTTCGATAACAATGAGGACGGGAATGAGAGGGCCGGGGGTCCCTTCTGGCAGAAGGTGGCCTAATGCATGGGTTGGTTGATTTCGCATGCCGATAATCACTGTAGCTAGTCATAGGGGAGTGGCAAGCCCTAGATTTAGGGAGAGTTGTGTGGTAGGGGTAAAAGTATAGGGGAGTAGGCCCAGTATATTTATGGTAATCAGAAAGATCATTAGGGAGGTTAGGAGAGCAGCCCATTTGTGACCCCCTAGGCTTAAGGGAAGAAGAAGCTGCTGGGTGAAGCGGTTGATGAATCATCCTTGTAGGGCCAAAAAACGGCTGTTAAGCCACCGGGTTGTGGGGGCGGGATACATAATTCAGGGGAGAGTAATAGCGAGGGCAATTAGAGGGACTCCTAGGAGTGAGGGGCTTATAAACTGGTCGAAAAGGCTTACTGTCATGGTCAGGTTCAGGATTCTGTTTTGGGTTTTTCGGCGCTTTGGAGCGTCGGTTCGTTTGGGAAGGTGTGGGCCATCACTTTTGGGGGAATAACGGCTAGGAAGACTAGTCACGAGAAGACTAGGATTGCAAATCAAGGCGCGGGGTTGAGTTGAGGCATGTCGCTAAGGGTGGATGGGAGTCACCAATCTTTAGCTTAAAAGGCTAACGCTGTTCCCTGTTTAGCTTCTTAGCGAGGCGTCTTCAAGTATTCGTGAGGATCAGTTTTCAAAGTGTTCTAGGGGGACCGCTTCAACCACGATGGGCATAAAGCTGTGATTTGCCCCACAGATTTCAGAGCATTGACCATAAAAAATACCGGGGCGGGATGCGATGAAGGCTGTTTGGTTTAGGCGTCCGGGGACTGCGTCTATTTTGATCCCCAGGGCAGGAACTGCCCACGAGTGAAGGACGTCATCGGCAGAGACTAGGACCCGGATGGGGGATTCTACTGGGATTACCATTCGATGGTCGGCTTCTATGAGTCGGAACTGGCCGGGGTTTAAATCTTGAGTGGGGATTATGTAAGCATCAAATCCGAGGTCTTCATAATCTGTGTATTCGTAGCTTCAGTATCATTGATGGCCCACAGCTTTAATAGTTAGGAGAGGGCTGTTGACTTCATCTATAAGATAGAGAATACGCAAAGAGGGAAGGGCAATAAGGATAAGAATAATTGCTGGGAGAACGGTCCAGATAATTTCGATTTCTTGGGAGTCCAGGATGTATTTGTTAGTTAATTTTGTGGAGACTATGGCCACAATAATGTAAAGTACTAAGGTGCTAATTAGAAAGACGATTATTAAGGCGTGATCGTGAAAATGAAGAAGTTCTTCTATAACAGGTGAAGCTGCATCTTGAAATCCTAGTTGGGAGGGATGGGCCATTAGGGGCTAAGACACGCGGGGCTTTAACCCACGACTCTGCCTTGACAAGGCGGTGTAATGTACTATTTTACTAGTGTCTTATGAAGAAAGTGACAGAGCGGTTATGTGGTTGGCTTGAAACCAGCCCATGGGGGTTCGACTCCTCCCTTTCTCGTTAGTTTGATTGAACTAGAACAAATGCAGGCTCCTCGAATGTGTGGTAAGGGGGAGGGCAGCCGTGTAGTCACTCTACATTGGTGGTTGTGAGTTCGACTGCTAGTACTTCACGTTTAGCAGCGAATGCTTCTCAGATAATAAATAGGAACATGATTACTGCCACGAGGGACACTAATGACCCAATTGAGGAAACGGTGTTTCACATGGTATAGGCGTCTGGGTAGTCGGAGTATCGTCGGGGCATTCCAGCCAGACCTAGGAAGTGTTGGGGGAAGAAGGTGAGGTTTACACCAAAGAATATCACCCCGAAGTGGATTTTTGTTCAAGTGCTGTGAAGGGTGTACCCTGAGAAAAGTGGGAATCAGTGAACGAAGCCCCCAACAATGGCGAATACGGCCCCCATAGACAGGACGTAGTGGAAGTGGGCTACTACGTAGTAGGTGTCATGAAGAACAATATCAAGGGATGAATTGGCAAGGACAATTCCTGTTAGTCCTCCGACTGTAAAAAGAAAGATGAAGCCAAGGGCTCACAAGAGGGGAGTCTCTCATTTGATAGAACCTCCGTGGAGGGTGGCAAGCCAGCTAAAAACTTTAACGCCTGTGGGGATGGCAATAATCATTGTAGCAGATGTAAAGTAAGCACGTGTGTCTACATCTATGCCAACTGTAAACATGTGGTGGGCCCATACGATGAAGCCTAGAAGGCCGATGGCCATCATGGCCCAGACCATGCCCATGTATCCAAAAGGTTCTTTTTTGCCTGAGTAGTAAGCCACAATGTGGGAGACTATTCCGAAGCCTGGGAGAATGAGGATGTATACTTCAGGGTGACCAAAGAATCAAAAGAGGTGTTGGTAAAGGATGGGGTCCCCGCCCCCGGCCGGGTCAAAAAAGGTGGTGTTAAGGTTCCGGTCTGTTAAAAGCATCGTAATACCGGCAGCAAGGACTGGAAGGGAGAGAAGTAGTAGGACGGCCGTAATAAGGACTGACCACACGAAAAGAGGGGTCTGGTACTGAGAAATAGCAGGGGGTTTTATGTTAATAATGGTTGTAATAAAGTTAATTGCCCCAAGGATTGAGGAGATCCCCGCCAGATGGAGGGAGAAGATAGTTAAGTCAACAGAGGCTCCCGCGTGGGCGAGGTTTCCTGAGAGGGGTGGGTAAACTGTTCAGCCGGTTCCGGCCCCTGCTTCGACCCCCGAAGAGGCGAGGAGCAGTAAAAAGGAAGGGGGAAGGAGTCAAAAACTCATGTTGTTTATTCGAGGAAATGCCATATCAGGGGCCCCGATCATGAGGGGGATGAGTCAGTTTCCGAAACCTCCGATTATGATTGGTATTACTATAAAGAAAATTATTACGAAGGCGTGAGCTGTAACAATTACGTTATAAATTTGGTCGTCCCCTAAGAGGGCGCCGGGTTGGCTTAGCTCAGCTCGAATTAGGAGGCTTAGGGCCGTGCCGACCATTCCGGCTCAGGCACCAAATACTAGATATAGGGTGCCAATGTCTTTGTGATTAGTCGAGAAGAATCATCGTGTGATGGCCACAGGTAGGATGGCTGAGTTTTAAGCGGTGGATTGTAGCCCCATAGACAGAGGTTTGAGTCCTCTTCTTACCAAGCCCCAAGGTGTTCAACATATAAGATTGCAAATCTTAAGAGGCAGGCTAACACCTGCTGGGGCTTCCCCTCGCCTCTACCCGTAAGACAAGGCGAGGGGGAGGTAGGTGGATGCCCGCTGGTTTGAGCGCTTAGCTGTTAACTAAGAGTTTGTAGGATCGAGGCCTACCCACCTAGAAAGGCTTTAGCTTAATTAAAGTGTCTGTTTTGCATGCAGGGGATGTGGGTTAGTATCCCGCAAGTCTTATCAGGGACTGGGGGATTCTCACCCTCACTTAGGGCTTTGAAGGCCCTTGGTCTTGTATTAGCCTAAGTCCCTTAGAGTGCCAGGAGTGCAACTGCGGCGGGAGTGAGGGGGAGCAGAAGTAGTGTGGCAGTAGTTGAGATAGCAAGGGGTATGGTAGTTTGTGAGGAAGGAAGGCGTCATGGCGTTGTGCCAGCAGTGTTGTTGGGGGATATAGTGAGGGTCATAGCATAGGAGAGGCGTAAGTAAAAATATAGGCTGAGGAGGGCGGTTAATGCCGCTAGGGTAGCGGTAGTGGCAAGGTCTTGTTTAGTAAGCTCTTGTAAGATAAGTCATTTTGGCATAAATCCTGTGAGTGGGGGGAGGCCCCCGAGGGAAAGTAGGACAAGGGGTGTTAAAGATGTGAGGGCGGGGGCTTTAGCTCAGGATGTGGCAAGGGCATTAATATTGGTGGAGTTATTAAGTTTAAATACAAGAAATGTTGAGAAGGTTATGATAAGGTACGTAAGAAGGGTAAGAAGTGTCAAAGAGGGTGAAAATTGTACAATCAGAACTATTCATCCAAGATGGGCGATGGAGGAGTAGGCTAAGATTTTACGTAGTTGTGTTTGGTTCAAACCGCCCCAACCCCCAACAAGGGTTGATGCAAGCCCCAGGGTGATAAGGAGCGTTGAGTTGGCGGGTTGAATTTGGAGAAGTAGGGCGAAGGGGGCCAATTTTTGTCAAGTAGAAAGAATAAGGCCCGTAGTAAGGTCTAGCCCTTGCAAGACTTCGGGTAGTCACGAGTGAAGGGGGGCAAGGCCCACTTTTAATGCGAGGGCAAGGGTAATTAGGGTGATTGGGAGGGGGTGGGATATTTGTTGAATGTCTCATTGCCCTGTGAGTCAAGCGTTGGTGGTACTTGCAAACAAGAGCATTGCGGCCCCAGTGGCTTGTGTAAGGAAGTATTTAGTGGTAGCTTCAACGGCTCGGGGGTGGTGGTGTTGTGCTATGAGTGGAATAATGGCGAGGGTATTTATTTCGAGGCCCATTCAGGCGAGTAGTCAGTGGGAGCTAGCAAATGTGATGGTAGTCCCTAGTCCTAAACCAAATAGAAGGGTGGACAAGATGTACGGGTTCATTAGCAAAGGAAGGAGTTTAACCAACATATTTGGGGTATGGGCCCAAGAGCTTAATTAGCTGACCTTACTAGGAAGTGGTGTAGTGGAAGCACTAAGAGTTTTGATCTCTTTAGGTAGGGTTCGAACCCCTTCTTTCTAAGGAGTCGGGGGGACTTTAACCCCCATGAGTCACTCTATCAAAGTGGCCCTTTACTTCAGGCACAACTCCGCGGCTATAGTTGCGGGGGTAGTCCGGCAAAGGCAATGGGGAGAGCTAGGTGTCAGATAACCAAAGCGAGGGTAAGGGGTAGGAAATTTTTTCAGATTAAGTGCATAAGTTGGTCGTACCGAAAGCGGGGGTATGAGGCTCGTACCCAGAGGAAGACTACTGAGAGTAGGGCTGCTTTAGTTATTAAGTTGACGGCGGTGAGTTCAGGGAGAGAGGGGATATGAGAGGCCCCCAAGAAAAGGGTGGCCGACAGGGTGTTTATTAGTAGGATATTGGCGTATTCTGCCAGGAAAAACAGGGCAAAGGGGCCCCCTGCGTATTCTACATTAAATCCGGAGACAAGCTCAGATTCCCCTTCTGTGAGGTCAAAGGGGGCTCGGTTTGTTTCGGCCAGGGTAGAGATGTATCACATGGCTGCGAGGGGCCATGCGGGTAAGATAAGTCATACACTTTCTTGGGCGATATTAAATGTTTGTAAGGTAAAGCCTCCTGTAAAGATAATAATATTTAGAAGAATTAAACCTAGGCTGACTTCATACGAAATAGTCTGGGCTACTGCTCGTAGTGCCCCGATGAGGGCGTATTTGGAATTGGATGCCCAGCCCGAGCCTAAAATTGAATAGACTGCGAGGCTTGAGAGGGCGAGAATAAATAAAATGCCTAGGTTAAGGTCGATGACAGGATAGGGAAGGGGCATGGGGGCTCAAAGAGTAAGGGCGAGGGTGAGGGCTAGTATGGGGGCGACGAGAAATAGGACGGGGGAAGAGGTGGAAGGGCGAACGGGTTCTTTAGTGAAAAGTTTGAGGCCGTCAGCGATAGGTTGGAGAAGCCCGTAGGGTCCAACAACATTTGGGCCTTTTCGCAGTTGCATGTATCCGAGGACTTTTCGTTCGAGGAGGGTGAGGAAAGCGACGGCTAGAAGAACTGGTACAATAAAGGTGAGGGGGTTAATAATGTGTGTAATGAGTGTGGATATCATAGTTGAGGAGAGGACTTGAACCTCTGTAGAAAGGGCTTAGGTCTTTTGCAATTACCGGGCTCTGCCACCTTAACATGCCTTTTTCTCAGGCAGAGGGGCATGCCCTTTTGCCTATTTTAGTTGATTTCACTAGGTGAGGGGGAGGCGTGCCTTGGGCATGGGCCTCTTCTTTTCGGTCCTTTCGTACTAGAAAAGAGCATAGCATAGATAGAAACTGACCTGGATTACTCCGGTCTGAACTCAGATCACGTAGGACTTTAATCGTTGAACAAACGAACCCTTAATAGCGGCTGCACCATTAGGATGTCCTGATCCAACATCGAGGTCGTAAACCCCCTTGTCGATATGGGCTCTAAAAGAGGATTGCGCTGTTATCCCTAGGGTAACTCGGTCCGTTGATCGGCATTGCCGGATCTTGTTGGTCAGAAATTCTGTTTATGAGAGCTGTAGCTCTTAGTTGTAGGAAAAGTATTCCCACTCCACGTGGGGGTTCTTTAATTCCCCGCGGTCGCCCCAACCAAAGACATTAGGGCAGGGTCCACTTGGTTTAGTCCTTTATTCAGGGTGCTTAACGTGGGCTGTCTTAGTGTCTAAAGCTCCATAGGGTCTTCTCGTCTTATGTTTTTATCCCCGCTTCTGCACGGGGAGATCAATTTCATTGACTTGAAAGAGGAGACAGTTAAGCCCTCGTTATGCCATTCATACGGGTCTCCATTTAAAAGACAAGTGATTGCGCTACCTTCGCACGGTCAAAATACCGCGGCCGTTAAACAAATAGTCACAGGGCAGGCGGGACCTCTTATTTTTGAGTTTTGCAAGAGGCGATGTTTTTGGTAAACAGGCGAGGCTTAGTGTGTTTGCCGAGTTCCTTCTCTTTCTTTTAGTCTTTCCCTAGGGGCACACCTGTGTGGGGTTAACGGTTAGTTTATGGATGTTTTTCTAGTTTTTTGGTCTATTATCCAGGGCCCTCTTTGTTTGGGGCCGTTAAGTGTCGGTGGGGTGTCCGTTCCGATGTACATGTGTGCAGGGAGAGAGGCTTTGGCTCTCTTATTACTCATATTAGCATAGTCACTCCCATGGGGGCATGGGACGGTCCAGTACGGTTAGGGGGGTAAGATTTAGTGATCAGGATAAGAAGGGTTCAGTGATATGTCTGAGCTTTAACGCTTTCTAAGGGGATGGCTGCTTTTAGGCCCACCAGAATATTTAGCTTTAATTATTATGATCTTTACCCGCCTGGTAAAGTTGTGTCTTGATTCAAAGGGGCTGTACCCCCTTTGACTAACTCTCTCGGTTTCTTTAATGCATCAATAGGGGTTAAACTAGGGTGAAAAGAGAAGCCAGGAGGCTGAACTTCTATTCATTTCTTGGACAACCAGCTATAACTAGGTTCGGTAGGTTTGTCACCTCTACTCAAAGCTCTCCCCACTCTTTTGCCACAGAGACGGGTGCGCCCTATTAATAGGCTGTCTTGGAGTAGCTCACGTAGTTTCGGGACGTCAAACTAAAGTGCTCTTTGCTTGAGGTACACTCGCTAAATCATGATGCAAAAGGTACGAGTTTAAATCTCTGCTTTTTAAGGCTTTACTGGGTTATTTCACTTCTCTTTCAGCGTTCCCTTGCGGTACTTTCTCTATTGCGCCGGGGGCCCTTTTCTATCGCCTATACTAAGGGGGAAAAATGGTTTGTTTAATTTAAATACTGGGGTACTTAGGGGGTATTAACAGGGGTTTGTTGAAATTGTTTAGGTGGGCTAGCTGTTGGGCGTCAGGGCGACCCGACTTGCACGGGTGACTTCTCAGTGTAAGGGAGATGCTTTTCTATCTTAGCCACGCTCTGATTTTTCCAAGCGCACCTTCCGGTACACTTACCATGTTACGACTTGCCTCCCCTTTTTAATTATTAGGCTTTAGTTAATTGATTGGTGTTTTTGGGGAGAGTGACGGGCGGTGTGTGCGCGCTTCAGGGCCAGTTTCAGCGGGACGCTCTATTTCCTGCTTACTGCTAAATCCTCCTTCAGATCTACGTTTCAGTACATCATTCGTGTTCGCTGTAGTAGCGAATGTAGCCCATTTCTTCCCCCTCCATACGCTACACCTCGACCTGACGTTTTAGGTTGTACCAGTTTTGCTTACTATTAGTCCTTCACAGGGTAAGCTGACGACGGCGGTATATAGGCGGGTTAAACAAGGAAGGGTGAGGTTGAACGGGGGTTATCGGTTCTAGAACAGGCTCCTCTAGGTGGATCTAAAGCACCGCCAAGTCCTTTGGGTTTTAAGCTATTGCTCGTAGTTCCCGGGCGGATAGTGGGTGTATAGTACTATCAATGTTTAGGGCTAGGCATAGTGGGGTATCTAATCCCAGTTTGTTCCTTAGCTTTCGTGGGTTCAGATTAGATAAAGCCACTTTCGTGGTTGAACTTCCTGTCTTCGGTTGCGTATAACAGTCTTGAAGATGTTTGGCTTTAGTATGGGTGTTAACTTAACCACTCTTTACGCCGGTGTTTGTCAACTTGGGCCTCTCGTATAACCGCGGTGGCTGGCACGAGTTTTACCGGCCCTCTTAGCTTTAACTAAGTCAAGTTTTCACTTATGGCTTAATGTTTATCACTGCTGAGTTCCCTTGAGGGTGTGGCTAAGCAAGGTGTCATGGGCTCAACAGGGTGTGCCTGATACCAGCTCCTTGTTCCCGGGCAGGGAACTGTGGGGCATTCTCACAGGGGTGCGGATACTTGCATGTGTAAGTTTGGCTAAAGTTGATAATAAAGTCAGGACCAAGCCTTTGTGCCCGCGGGGCTTACTAGGGCCCATCTTAACATCTTCAGTGTTATGCTTTAGTTAAGCTACGCTAGC